GTACAAAGAACGGACAAACCCTTATGGGTTGTCTCGGAAGACATGGAAAGAGATGTTTTTATGTCAGCAACAGAAGCCCAAGCTTATGGAATTGTTGATCTTGTAGCGGTGGTTGAGTGAAAAAAGCTCGGATTTTTTTCGCGCAAATCCTCGATTTACTATTTTAGATTTTTGAATTTACTAGAAAATTAAATAGAAGTAATTCAAAATTATCAGGTTAGGATCGATCTAAACCAGCCCATTATTTATATGAATATGATTCAACATGCCAACTATTAAACAACTTATTAGAAATACAAGACAGCCAATCAGAAATGTCACAAAATCCCCCGCGCTTCGGGGATGCCCTCAGCGCCGAGGAACATGTACTAGGGTGTATGTGCGACTCGTTCAGATCATGAACTGGGATAAAAGAAATAAAACTTTTTCTAGTATCAACGATCAGTACCGGCGAATAGGATAGAATAGAAAAAGAAGTCCGTTCAATTCAGTATAAAAAAAAATCTATCCATTCTATTGTGTATGAAATTTATGGTTTCCATTGGTGCAAATCCAATCACCTCACTTTAATATGAGAAGCAATTCTCCATTGGTAGCAAATGGTTATCCATTAAGCGGAGGAAATCCTACTTAAAAATAAAAACATAAAACTTAGGCCCCCTCTTGCAAAAACGGACTAACAGGGTTAGCTACCCAGCCAACTTTCATAATTAAATACCGTTACTGTGTAAGTAGATCTAATCGTGAAAGACCTATTACTGGATAATTCATGGGTAGAGCCAAAGAATGTGAACTATACAAGTTACCAATAACATTGATTAAATGAAGTAAAGGCTCCGGTGTATAGAGAAAACCTCACCGTTTAAGAAGTAACCATATAAACGAAGGAAGCCGCTATTTCTTTAATCCATTTATATTTTTTATTTATTATAATATTTTGATACCTGGTAAAATTAAATTTCTTATTTCGAAGTGAAATGTCTAGAAAAAAAAATAGTGGTCGGGAAGGTTATAGTAGCCAAAGTCATTGGAATTTTTAGTTTATACATTGGAAAAAAGCTTTGTTATTAATAGACTAGGAAAGGGAAAAAGAATAACTGAAAGAAAGGAAATATATTAGTTATTCGTCAAAGTTTCATTTATTCAATGACCAGAATTAGACGGGGAAATATAGCTCGGAGACGTAGAACAAAAATTCGTTTATTTGCATCAAGCTTTCGAGGGGCTCATTCAAGACTTACTCGAACAATTACTCAACAGAAAATAAGAGCTTTGGTTTCGTCTCATCGGGATAGGGATAAGCAAAAGAGAAATTTTCGGCGTTTGTGGATCACTCGAATAAACGCAGTAATTCGTGAAACAGGGGTATCCTATAGTTATAGTAGATTAATACACGACCTATATAAGAAACAGGTGCTTCTTAATCGTAAAATACTTGCACAAATAGCTATATCAAATAAAAATTGTCTTTATATGATTTCCAATGAGATCATAAAAGAAGTAGATTGGAAAGAATCCACCGGAATAATTTAAACGGAGTTCCCGGAGAATTAACTCCGGGAGGGTAAAGTAAAAATGAATATGATAAAAAATTAGTAAAAATGAATGAACACACTCAAAAAAAATCTTTATTCTTACCCGATTCTTTTTTTTCTGACGACACAATAATTAACTCTGTATTTTTCGTATTTTTCGAACAAAACATCAATCTGCGGTTGAGTTCGGATTTTAATTTTTATTCAAGTTAAGAAAGAGTAAGCCTATTTATTTCTGGCTCGAAGACCCGCAGTTCTGGTGGTCGATTCGGTTCTTTCAAACTGTTTCTCATTATTAAGAAAAGGTAACAAAGATAAAATACGAGCTTGTTTTATAGCAATAGTAATTAATCGTTGTTGTTTCAAGGTCAATCTATTCACCCGTCTAGATAATATTTTTCCTTGTTCGCTAATAAATCGACTAATTAAACTCATGTTTCTATAATCAATTCGATCCCCCGATTGAATCGGGGGCAAACGCCTACGAAAAGATCGCTTGGATTTAAGAAAAGGTCGCTTGGATTTATCCATGGTTTGTTTAGTTTATTCCTTATCCCGAAAATCCTATTTTGGTCGGATCTAAAATGAATTAGAATAAATAGGATTAGGTTTGTTTATATTTAATTATGTTATATATAGAATGTCATTTTTCCCCTTCCTTGGAAGGGTTACATACATGTGCTCGATTCGATCTATTTCTTTATCTCCCCATGAATCGTATGTTTGTAACAAAATGGACAGAATTTTCTCAATTCCAATCGATTAGGCGTGTTGTGACGATTCTTTTCAGTAATATATCTGGAAATTCCCGTTGATACCTTATTAACACCGTTTCGAACACAACCGGTACATTCCAAAATAACCGTTATTCGGACATCTTTCCCTTTGGCCATGAACCCCCCTTTTGATTTTTGATTTACTCAACTCTTCTATTTTCGATCCGAAACGAAGAAGAAAGGAAGGAAAACTAGAAGTTATTAACTTGAAATACAATCAATATACTAAAAAAAAAAATAGAAAGATTTCTAAACTTTATTTCAAATCACAGTATTTCATTTACATTTAAGTACCTTGTATAAGAGTCTTGTCCTAGATCTAGACCCCACCCTGTTTATTGTACCCCCATCCCTATTTAATTTATTTAATTCAAACTTGAACCCAAGTCTCGAAGCTGTTGAATACACCTTTTCTTTTTTTCTCTTTCCTCCCTCTTATTCTAAAAGGAAAAAGGGAAAAAAGAGAAAAAGAGGGCGAAGGATTAATCACAAATATTTAATTGTATCTCGAATCTTCGTTATTTGGTACCGCGTCAATAACTAGAATCAAAAAAAGGGGAATGTCAACGCATCTGGGAAAAAACGATTAATCTCTATCAATAGACCTGCTAAAGATCCGAACCATAGAGTACTTAATACCGGTGCCACGGAAAGATATGTTTTTAGATCTCGCATTGAAAAATCTCCTTCCTTTTTTATTGTAATCTAAAATGGTAATACATATATGATCAGATGCATATGCAGTTAAGAACCTTGTACACGGAATCCCTACTTAAAATTGAAATGTACAACTATCCGGTAAATAAAAAATTTTCTTAAAACATAAAAAAACGTCCCCTTCTTCCCGAGCATTCCCGAAAACTACTCATTTTTTTTTACGACAGGTTCCGTTCCGTATTTCATATGTATATAAGCCTTTTCTTTTACTATTATTATATGTTAAATGGGACCAAAAAGACGAAATACCCATAGAAATTGTATATATCAGTAGAGGAAATAACGATGTGGAAAACAAGACAGGAATTCTATACAATGACACTGTAGACCAATTGGAGGGATGTAGCGCAGCTTGGTAGCGCGTTTGTTTTGGGTACAAAATGTCACAGGTTCAAATCCTGTCATCCCTACCTATTACTTCTCCGTTGAGCAGTAACGAGGGATTAACTAAGATCGATTCCAATTAGATATAATCGTTCATTAAATTGGGGTTAAAAAAAGTGTCTTTACAGTTTTTTCTTTGCTGATAAGAAAGCGCTCTTAGTTCAGTTCGGTAGAACGCGGGTCTCCAAAACCCGATGTCGTAGGTTCAAATCCTACAGAGCGTGATTTCGTCCTTCTTTTTATTCTTAGGTCAAATTAGACTGAAAGAGCTTCACTAACTTGAACCGCAATCTGAATTTGACCTCCTTTGTATTAAAGAAAGTAGGAGGTCAATCAAAAAAAGCGATAGTAATTAATCAAAGGTCCGATTGATCACCACGTCTATATTGTAAATATGCAGTTACGAATAATCCAGCCAAAGTAACAGGAATTAGACCTAACACGATTCCAAATAGAAAAACTTCAATCATTGCAATTAATTTCAAAGGAGAAAAGGGAGGTAATATCTATACCTAAATATTAATCTGAATTACCATGAATCTCAATGACCAAATCCTATCGAAAGGTTTCTTTTTTTGAATTGTGCATTTCAAATACTAATTTCAGATAAGTCGTATCTTGCTCAGACCAATAAATAGAGCTGAGGTTACCGTTAAAGCCGCTAGTAGAAAACCAAAATAACTAGTTATGGTAGGCATGAAGGAGCTAAATGAAATATGTTATTTTTGTACATATATGTTTATAAAAAAGCACTTACCTAAGTTTTCTTTTTCAAAAATAGGAGATAAGCAAAAATACCAATTGAATAATAATTTCAATTCAAAGTTTTTGATTCATCTATCATTATAGACGGTACTAACAAAGATAAAGCGACAGGCGTATAAAAACAAATTGATTCATCATCTACCACATCTACCCATCCCGCGATTCCAATCAACCGATTCATTGAGCAACTCTTGGGAGAAAACTTATATAAACTAATAAAAATAAAAAGAACTGGGCCGTGTAACTTCACTCAAAAATTCAACTTTTTTAAAAATGATTACATTATGGAATTATGGAAGAATAGAAGAAAACTTTTTTTATTGTCTCGAATCCTATTTAAATTTTAGAGCCAACGTAAACCTTATAAAAAAATTACTTTATTAATAGGTTCATTCACTTAATGTCTTGAATTAATGAGAAGAAAAACGTTATCACGCAATCACTCGAAAAAAAGAAAATATTTATTTTGGTCCAACTAGGTTAGTAATTTCTATTATCTTTTCTTTTTTACGTTCTAGATTTTATCTTTCCGTATTCTATTATAAAATAGAAAACCTCGTTCTTGTAGGTAGGTCAAGAAAGAATCTTTTGATCTCGATCTAATACAACAATGTATGCATCAAAAGGGTTGATTACAATTTTTTTATTCTTTTCTTTGTTCTCTTTCTTTCATCGAATCCGATTTACTAATCTTTCTTATCTTACTTGTTACTGGACGACTAGCCAATTCCTTAAAATGATGAAAAGAGGATTCCAACAAAAGCCGCTTTTACAACTACGAACAGGTTCTATCCCGAAACTAATACAAACTAATAATCAAGAG